CTGAAAACAAAAGAAAATTGAAATGATTGAAGTTTCTTTATTTGGAATCGTCTTAGGTCTAATTCCTATTACTTTGGCTGGATTATTCGTAACTGCTTATTTACAATACAGACGTGGTGATCAGTTGGACTTTTGATTAATTAACATCTCTTTTTTTTTACTGACCTCCTTCTTGCTTTCATATGCGGGAGGTCTAATTCAGATTGCTGCTCAATTATTTGCGAAAGTGGAATTTTGACACAATCTAATAAACAAGAGTGAAATCACGCTCTGTAGGATTTGAACCTACGACATTGGGTTTTGGAGACCCACGTTCTACCGAACTGAACTAAGAGCGCTTTTCTTGTTTTTTCTAAAAAAAAAAGGCTAGAAAGAGGACATTCTTTAACCCGAATCGATTTTCTCCGTATATAATATATCATAGTATATCAGAAATTTCAGAATTATATGTATGTCCAATTTTATGAAAAAAAGATAGATCTAAAATAGATCCCTCGTTACTGCTCAGAAGAGCAGTAATAGGTAGGGATGACAGGATTTGAACCCGTGACATTTTGTACCCAAAACAAACGCGCTACCAAGCTGCGCTACATCCCTTTCAATTGGTTTATAGTGTCATTGTAGAGAATTCCTATCTTGTTTTCCACACCCTTCTTTTTTTTTTTTGTCTCATATCAGATAACAAACATATATATATAATTAAAAAATTACTTTTTGTTTTTACGAAAATTCTCTCAATTTCTATTTTACATAAATAGGCGTTTCCATTTGAAAATGGAATCAAAAAGATCGTTCTAGTAGACAATATTTCAATTCTAATTTTGAAAATGGGGGGTTACGTATACAAATACAAGAACTTATTAACTACATGTACATCTGCAGTTATATATATTACTATATATAATGTAATACAATAAAGAAGAAAAAAGGAGGATTTCAAATGCGAGATCTAAAAACATATCTTTCCGTAGCACCGGTACTAAGTACTCTATGGTTCGGTTCGTTAGCAGGTTTATTAATAGAGATTAATCGTTTATTTCCAGATGCATTAACATTTCCCTTTTTTTCATTCTAGTTATTACCATCAGAAGGGGTTCAAAAATTTAGAAAGACGATCGACGACCGGGGACTAACCCCCCTTTTTTTCTAATTCATTCTAAAAAAAATAATTAGAAAGGGGGGGGACGAAAGGTCATAAAAACGCGGGTTCAGGATCCTATTAAATTAGTAATAGAACAAAAAAAAAAGTGTTGCTAGGTAAAGAGTATCCTATGAGATACTTAAAAAAAAGACTGTACAAAGATTTGAAATATAGTTTTCAAAAAATCATTCTATTGCTTATTATTTTAGTTTTATTTAATTACTAATTAATATTCATTGCAACGAAATATTTCAGAAATTTTTTTTAGTTAACAGCTTCTGTTTTTTTGGTTCTTGTTCTTTCTGGATCCTAAAATCAAAATAGAAGGTTGGGGTGAATCATAAATCCAAAGGAGGTTTCATGGCCAAGGGTAAAGATGTTCGAGTAATAATTATTTTGGAATGTACCAGTTGTGTTCGAAATGATATTAAGAAAGAATCCGCGGGAATTTCCAGATATATTACTCAAAAGAATCGGCATAACACCCCTAGTCGATTGGAATTGAGAAAATTCTGTCCCTATTGTTATAAACATACAATTCACGGGGAAATAAAGAAATAGATCAACTTGAGTGCTTGTATGTCAATTTTGATTTTAAGAACAGGAATAATGATAGTATCTATATATTATTACATATATATAAATATGAAATATAAACAAATAAATCAATAGAAAGAAATTTAATCCTATATTCTTAATTCTATATAGAAACTCTATCCTATATAGAAATATAAATATTTTTTTTGATCTGATCAAAATAGGATTTTAGAGATAAGGAATCCAAAAATTATGAATAAATCTAAGCGACCTTTTACTAAATCCAAGCGATCTTTTCGTAGGCGTTTGCCCCCGATCCAATCGGGGGATCGAATTGATTATAGAAACATGAGTTTAATTAGTCGATTTATTAGTGAACAAGGAAAAATATTATCTAGACGGGTGAATAGAGTGACTTTAAAACAACAACGACTAATTACTATTGCTATAAAACAAGCTCGTATTTTATCTTTGTTACCTTTTATTAATAATCAGAAACAATTTGAAAGAAGTGAGTCGACCCCTAGAACTACTAGCCTTAGAACCAGAAAAAAATAGACTTCTTCTTCAATTGAATAACAATTCCAATCTGAAACAATTCAAAAAGAGATTAATATTTTGTTCGAAAAATCCAATCAAGAATCAAAAGTTGATTGTTACGTCTGTATCTGTCATAAAAAAAAAAAAAAGAAAAGAATCATTCAAAAGAAAAAGAATAACTCTTTTTTTAGCGACTATATATCCTCGTTTTGTTTTGACAACTTTTTTTAGAATACTAATTTCTACTCTACCTTCCCCGAACTCATTCTCCTTAGAACTCTATTTCAAATATTTTAGTGGATTTCTTCCAATCCCCTTAGTTTTTGATCTCATTCGAAATCGTATAAAGACAACTCCTATTTAATAGAGCTATTTGTGCAAGTATTTTCCGATTAAGAAGTAATTGCTGCGTGTACAGATTGTGTATGAATCGGTTATAATTATAGAATACCTGCATTTCGTGAATTACGGCATTTATTCGAGTGATCCATAAACGACGAAAATCTCTTTTTCTTTTACCCCGATCCCGATGAGCCGAAACTAAAGCTCTTATTCTCTGTTGAGTCATAGTTCGTGTAAGTCGTGAATGAGCCCCTCGAAAGCTTGATGCAAATAAACGAAGTTTTGTTCTACGCCTCCGAGCTATATATCCGCGTTTAATTCTAGTCATTGAATAAATCAAACTTTGATGAATAACTAATTCTTTTTCTTTTTTTAGTTATTCTTTTCCCCTTTACTAGTCATTAATAACCAAACGAATTCTTCCAATGTATAAAAAAAAAATTCCAATGGCTTTTGCTACTCTAACCTTCCCCACCACTATTTTTTACTAGGTATTTTCCTTTGCTTTGAAAGGAGAAATTGTCTTGATACTTGATATAAAAAAATAGAAGAACTACAAAAAATAGTAAATAGAAATGGATAAATAGTGGGTTCCATCGTTTTTATGGTTACTTCTAAAACGGTGAGGTCCTCTCTATACACCGGAGCTCCTTCTTTTAATTCATCAATACTATTGGTAACTTGTACAATTCACATTCTTTGGCTCTACCCCATGAATATTCCAGTAATAGGTCTTTCACAATGCGATCCACTTTATACAGTAACGGTATTTCATTTTGAAAATTGATTTGGTCGTTTACCCTGTTAGTCCGTTCTTTTCTTTCAAGAGTGGAATCTTTTTAATAAAAAATGGAATTTCCCCCGCGTAATGGCTAACCATTTGTTATCATTGGGGGTTTTCTAAAAAAATGGAGTTGATTGGATTTGCACCAATGTAAACCATAAGTTTCAGACACAATAGAAGGTATGAAGGATCTATCTTTTTAAAATAATGAATCGAGTTCGTTCCTCTATTCTCTTTTATTTACAGGTACTGATCCTTGATATTTCAAAAATAATTTCCTTTTTGTGTCTCAGTCTATGATCTAAACGAGTCGCACATACACCCGAGTACATGTTCCTCGTCGCTGAGGGCATCCCCGAAGTGCTGGGGATTTCGTGACATTTCGGATTGGCTGTCTTGTATTTCTAATAAGTTGTTTAATGGTTGGCATATGGAATAATATAAATAATGGGCTGGTTTAAATTGGTTCTAACCGGTTAATTCTGAATTACTTCTCTTCAAGATTCTCTTCAATATTAAAAAAAAGATATTTAAGAGAATATGAAACTAAACCTTTAATCTAAAAAGCTAAAAAGATAAAAAATTAGCAATTGTAGATTTGCATGAAATTGAAATCGCTCCCATTTTTTATTGAACCGCTACAAGATCAACAATTCCATGAGCTTGGGCTTCTGTTGCTGACATAAAAACATCCCTCTCCATGTCTTCGGATACAACCCATATAGGTTTGCCCGTTCTTTGTACATAAACCCTTGTGATCGTTTCGCGAAGTTTTAGTAGTTCTTCCGCTTCCAAGATAACTTCTCCCGTTTGTGCCTCATAAAACGAACTAGCGGGTTGATGGATCATTACCCTGATGATATAATAGAAAAGGTTCTTCTATTTCGCAGAATGAGGCGAGATAACCAAAAAAACAGAGAAAATTGAATAACCGTACAGGCTTTTTTTGTGCATTGCATACGGCTCCACAATGGAATTTACGTTTTTGACCTTTCCTTTCGGCGAAAGAAAACAAAATATAGGTTGTATTATACGCAGATCCATAAATGATCCAATTACCATCCTTCTTTTTTGTAGGAGTTCAAAAAATACTATGATGGTTCCGTTGCTTTATATATCATTTTTGGGGTTCGTCTATGATTCAGCAATCCCAAAGTGTCTTTTTTTTTTTTTAATATACATTTTGTAAATAAGCTTCCGGTGTGAAAACAAAGTTTGTGACGCTGAGATGTGTCCGAATAGGTAAGATATCATTTGAAATACCCTTTCCTGATCTCATACTACTCTTTCAATATATAATCTAATTTTTAGAATCTAAAAAATTGCATATCGAATTCGAAGTGCCATGCTATTATTACTTAACTAATTCATATTTCCGATGGCGAAGGCATAGTATTTTTTTCTCGAAAATAAAAAAACTCATTGGCGCCAAGCGTGAGGGAATGCTATACGTTTGGTAATTGCTCCTCCGACTAGGATAAAGGATGCTATTGAAGCGGCCAATCCCATGCATATTGTCTGTACATCGGGTCGCACAAATTGCATAGTATCATAAACAGCCATTCCAGATATTACCCATCCACCAGGAGAGTTTATAAACAAATAAAGATCTTTGGTATCCTTTTCTATACTGAGATATATCATAAGACTAATAAGTTGATTCGAGATGTCGTTATCAACCGCTTGGCCTAAAAAAAATAATCTTTCTCGATAAAGTCGGTTGATTAGGATAAAATTTTATTCCTTAGGAGCCGTACAGGCACCTTTTGATGCATACGGTTCAACAAAAATTGTGAAAAAATCAATGTGTCGATTCCAACCCTCCTTTTTTCATAGAAGGCTTTTCTTTCTAACTTATAAGGGAAGGGCTTGCTCCCTTTTTAAAAGTAAAACAAAAAAAAGAAGTTTTGGCCCCTTTTATTAGATATTATAATCCTATCATAAAACGATTGATTAAGCCTGTCAGACTAACTTGATTCATTATTCATTGATATTTTTTTTTCATCGAGATTCAGTTGAAATGGCGATGGTTTTTTCTTGTTCCTGAACGGGCTTCTTCTTTTTTTTTTATTCCATTTTTTAGGTTTATGCTCTACCCCGAGTAAAAGAATAAATTTGCCCGATGTTGATTTGCACATATAGGACAAATGAACCAAATACCGCGTCTTTTTTTTTACTACTCCTTCTTTTTTTTTTTCAATTCATTTCTTTCACCTGTCTTCTGTCAAATAGTCAACAATTTTTAATTCTATTAGTTGATTTGATCAACAGTTTTAGATCACCCTGTTTCAATTTTTTGTATTTCTTAATATTAATAGAATTTTTTATCATAATTTTGCATATCAGATTAAGTAGTAATTATAAAAATATTATATAGTAATTATCAATTGGGTTTTTGCTAAACGGAGCCTGGATACTTAATTTTATTAGTCCGATCACGTAAACCATAAAAAAATTTTGATAATCTAATATCAATCTAACTACTCCCTGCATTTAATTCCACTTTCTTTTTTGCGCTTCGCGTTACAAATTTTTGATAATTCAATCAATCCTTTTGGGCGAAACAGAGGATATCTCGATCGAGGGAGAAAATGGGGAAATCCCATATAGCCCAATATATCTGACAAGTCGCACTATATGTCAACCCAAGATGTATCTCCTTCTCCAGGACTTCGAAAAGGTACTTTTGGAACGCCAATAGGCATGAAATAAAAAAAAAAGAGAATGAAGTTCTCTATTTCACTTTGATGTGGAAACGTAAGACTGGGGTTTCATTTTTGAATAATATTATCTTTTTTTCCTACTTTAGTAATCATATTTAAATTAATCATATTTAATACATAAGTTGAATAAGCTAAAATAAAATATAAAATAAAAGTAAAGTAAGAGAGAATGAATCAAAATAAAGGAAATTTTTTACGAACGGGCTTCTGAATGATGAACAGCAATAGCTATCTTGGTTCATATAAAATAGGATTCACCCCCATTGCGTATTGGTACTTATCGGATATAGAATAGATCCGCTTCCCTTTTTTCCTATGAATCAAATTGTTCAATTATTACTAACAGAATAGAACAAATATTAATCCTTTCTCCGAAATAATTACCTAAACAGGGGGGGTCCGTAACATCGTTTTTTCCAATGCAATAAAGTTACATAGTGTCTATTTTTCGTTGATAAAGGGGTATTTCCATGGGTTTGCCTTGGTATCGTGTTCATACTGTTGTATTGAATGATCCCGGTCGTTTGATTTCTGTTCATATAATGCATACTGCTCTGGTTGCTGGTTGGGCCGGTTCGATGGCTCTATATGAATTAGCAGTTTTTGATCCCTCCGACCCTGTTCTTGATCCAATGTGGAGACAAGGTATGTTCGTTATACCTTTCATGACTCGTTTAGGAATAACCAATTCATGGGGCGGTTGGAATATTACAGGAGGGACTATAACGAATCCGGGTCTTTGGAGTTACGAAGGGGTAGCCGGAGCACATATCGTGTTTTCTGGCTTGTGCTTCTTGGCAGCTATTTGGCATTGGGTATATTGGGATCTCGAAATTTTTTGTGATGAACGTACAGGAAAACCTTCTTTGGATTTGCCCAAGATTTTTGGAATTCATTTATTTCTTTCAGGAGTGGCTTGCTTTGGTTTTGGCGCATTTCATGTAACAGGATTATATGGTCCTGGAATATGGGTATCCGACCCTTATGGACTAACCGGAAAGGTCCAACCCGTAAATCCGGCGTGGGGCGTGGAGGGTTTTGACCCTTTTGTTCCGGGAGGAATAGCCTCTCATCATATTGCAGCGGGGACGTTGGGTATATTAGCGGGCTTATTCCATCTTAGTGTTCGTCCGCCTCAACGTCTATACAAAGGATTACGTATGGGAAATATTGAAACCGTCCTTTCCAGTAGTATTGCTGCGGTCTTTTTTGCAGCTTTTGTTGTTGCTGGAACTATGTGGTATGGTTCTGCAACTACTCCCATCGAATTATTTGGGCCTACTCGTTATCAATGGGATCAGGGATACTTTCAACAAGAAATATATCGAAGAGTTAGTGCTGGACTAGCTGAAAATCAAAGTGTATCAGAAGCTTGGTCTAAAATTCCTGAAAAATTAGCTTTTTATGATTATATTGGTAATAATCCAGCAAAAGGGGGGTTATTCCGAGCGGGTTCAATGGACAATGGGGATGGAATAGCTGTTGGATGGTTAGGACACCCCGTCTTTAGAAATCAAGAAGGGCGTGAACTTTTTGTACGCCGTATGCCTACTTTTTTTGAAACATTTCCGGTTGTTTTGGTAGACGGAGACGGAATTGTTAGAGCCGACGTCCCATTTAGAAGGGCAGAATCCAAATATAGTGTCGAACAGGTAGGTGTAACTGTTGAGTTTTATGGTGGTGAACTCAATGGAGTGAGTTATAGTGATCCCGCAACTGTGAAAAAATATGCTAGACGGGCTCAATTGGGTGAGATTTTTGAATTAGATCGTGCTACTTTGAAATCCGATGGTGTTTTTCGTAGCAGTCCAAGAGGTTGGTTTACTTTTGGGCATGCTTCGTTTGCTCTACTTTTCTTCTTTGGACACATTTGGCATGGTGCTCGAACCCTCTTCAGAGATGTTTTTGCTGGTATTGATCCAGATTTGGATGCTCAAGTGGAATTTGGGGCATTCCAAAAACTTGGAGATCCAACTACAAAAAGACAAGCAGTCTGATGCAACATTGCTTTTTTCTTCTAGTTTCGGTTTGCGATTTTATTTAATAGGTAGGGTACTGTAGGAATCTTGATTTAAAGCGCTGCCGTTTCTTTGACTCTTTTTCTTGCTTTATCCAGAGGGATACTCCTAAGTAAACATAAACAAAACAGGTATGAAAGCTATAATTGTAAACCACGATCAAATTTATGGAAGCATTGGTTTATACATTTCTCTTAGTATCGACTTTAGGGATAATTTTTTTCGCTATTTTTTTTCGGGAACCACCTAAAATTTCAACTAAAAAATGAAATAATTTTTCATTATCATCATTGACGTAATCAGCCTCCAAATATTTGGAGGCTGATTACACCAACTAGTCCCCGTGTTCCTCGAATGGATCTCTTAGTTGTTGAGAGGGTTGCCCAAAGGCAGTATATAGAGCATACCCAGTAAAACTTACAAGTAACCCAGATATAAAGATGGCGACTAGGGTTGCTGTTTCCATTATTATAGAATTGAAAGACCACAATGGATCTATGCTAAGATCGTTTATTTACAACGGAATGGTATACAAAGTCAACAAATCGTAATGAATACAAAATAAGATTTATGGCTACACAAACGGTTGAGGATAGTTCTAGATCTGGTCCAAGAAGCACTGGTGCAGGGAAGTTATTGAAACCATTGAATTCCGAATATGGTAAAGTAGCTCCTGGATGGGGAACGACCCCGTTGATGGGTGTTGCAATGGCTCTATTTGCGGTATTCCTATCTATTATTTTAGAGATTTATAATTCTTCGGTTCTACTGGATGGAATTTCCGTGAATTAGACTGAGAAGAATCTTGAAGTCCTAGCTTCTCGTTCGATACAAAGAAGTAAAATATGTTGGTCTAAAAATTTTAGCCTATTCTCCTTTGGTAGTTCGACCGCGAAATTTTTTTCTGCATTGTATATTTCCGGAATATGAGTGTGTGACTTGTTAGAATTGACCCTATGGATAGTACAGAGAATGGGGTCTGTCATCTTTATCAAGATGGTTTTACTTCGTCGGATATTCATTCGAGTATCTGGAGCACGAAATAGATCAAATAGATCACAAAGTATTCGAACTATGATTCATACTTAATACTCAGACCTCGTAGCCGGACTTCTTTCCGTTCTATTTTTTAAACTTTAATAAATCAAAATATTTTTCTGCTTTTAAACTCTTATTTGGATCAAAGGACAAGCGCTTCTTTGTATTTTATGTTTTTAGTCATTATAGCGATTTTTTTGATTGAAGTAAGTGCTGATCCAATGGTTCTCACTCAGTGAACTTTGGTTTCATTGAAGTATCGTGGTTCTCATATGAATCTGAGGTTTCAATTGATTAGTTAAGTAGGGTCTTAACAAGAGAATTCCTATCAATAATAAAGAAAACAAAAAAAAATCGGCATTCCCATTCCATACAAATACCAAATCAAAAAGATAATAAAGATAGGTAATCTAGAAGATTCAAGAGGCCTGTACCCATCAACACAACATAAAGACGTATGAGCTGACTTGATTTTTTGGCATTTAACCCCAAAGAAGAGCTTTCGCGTTTTGACTCTTTCATATCTTTAGAAATAATATTGAATGAGAGAGAGGTTTCAAACTTTATATTTCATATCCGTTTCAATCAGTATTTGGGTCTTTTTTTGTTTGAGCTGTACGAGATTAAATTATCATATACAGTTCTTGGAGGGGGAGTAACTTTGGTTTACCTATCTCAATAAAGTTTATGATTGGTTCGAAGAACGTCTTGAGATTCAGGCGATTGCCGATGATATAACTAGTAAATATGTTCCTCCGCATGTCAACATATTTTATTGTCTAGGAGGAATTACCCTTACTTGTTTTTTAGTACAAGTAGCTACGGGATTTGCTATGACTTTTTATTACCGTCCAACTGTTACTGAGGCTTTTGCTTC